TTTCATTAGCACCTGAAGTATTATAAGGGAATACCGTGATATAGTTTATAGTATTTGAATGAAATGGATTAATTTAAATTAAATTAGTAGATTGTTTGTATATCACGCATATACCTTTTAAAATTCATAAATATTTATGAATTCAGAAAAAAAGAAATAGAGCATGTTGATTATATCCAAATTCGGGGGCAACAATAATCTTAGTTTATCATGAGTAAAGACACTATTGCTGACATAATAACCTCTATACGAAATGCTGACATGAATGAAAAAAGAACAGTTCGAATACCATCTACTAACATGACTGAAAATATTGTTAAAATCCTTTTACGAGAAGGTTTTATTGAAAACGTGAGAAAACATCAGGAAAGCAATAAATATTTTTTGGTTTTAACCCTACGACATAGGAGAAATAGGAAAGGATCGTATAGAACTGTTTTAAATTTAAAACGGATCAGCCGACCCGGCCTACGAATTTATTCTAACTATCAACGAATTCCGAGAATTTTAGGCGGAATGGGGATTGTAATTCTTTCTACTTCTCGAGGGATAATGACAGACCGAGAGGCTCGAATAGAAGGAATCGGCGGGGAAATTTTGTGTTATATATGGTAATCTTTCTGATAGCCGAATTATATGCGGAACTTTCATATTTGTGAAAAAAAAAGAGTAAAGGGTAGGTTTCTAATATTATGCCTCTTTGATTAGTTGATGCTTCAAAGCCGTTTTACCTGGAATGAAAGAACAAAAACGGATTTGCGAGGGTTTAATTACTGAACTACGTCCCAACGGTATGTATGTTTCGAGTTCGTTTAGATAACGAAAATCCGATTCTGGGTTTTGCTTCGGGAAAGGTTCAACGTAATTTTATACGTATACTACCAGTAAATAGAATAAAAATTGTGGTAAGTTCTTATGATTCAACTAAAGGGCATATAATTTGTATATTCAAAAGTAAAGACTCAAATAATTAGGTGGTTTTTTGATTTCAACATTCTTTCGTAGGGATACAATTCGAAGTTAAAAATTTTAAGAAACTTATTTTCTTCCAATTAAGTAGATTCCGAATTAAGAAAAGGAGTGACAAATATGAAAATAAGGGCCTCCGTTCGTAAAATTTGTGAAAAATGTCGATTGATCCGTAGGCGGGGACGAATTATAGTAATTTGTTCCAACCCGAGACATAAACAAAGACAAGGATAATCTTTTTAAACAAAAAAGGACTCCAAAAATCTAAAGGACCTGATGTACAGATGTACAAAAAATCAGTAAAAAAAACCAGGATCTGTTTTGACATGAAATGGATATATCCATATATCTCTGACTTATATTTATGAGATGATAAAATATGGCAAAACCTATACCAAAAATTGGTTCACGTAGAAATAGACGTATTGGTTCACGTAAGAATGCGCGTAGAATACCAAAGGGAGTTATCCATGTTCAAGCAAGTTTCAACAATACCATTGTGACTGTTACAGATGTACGGGGTCGAGTAATTTCTTGGTCCTCCGCCGGTACTTGTGGATTCAAGGGTACAAGAAGAGGAACACCATTTGCCGCTCAAACCGCAGCGGGAAATGCTATTCGTACAGTGGTGGATCAAGGTATGCAACGAGCAGAAGTCATGATAAAAGGCCCGGGTCTCGGGAGAGATGCGGCATTAAGAGCTATTCGTAGAAGTGGTATACTATTAAGTTTCATACGGGATGTAACCCCTATGCCACATAATGGCTGTAGGCCCCCCAAAAAAAGACGTGTGTAAACATTGAAGAGATTTCAAGAGAAATAAATAATTCAATGATTTGATCAAATAATATTACTATGGTTCGAGAGAAAGTAACAGTATCTACTCGGACACTACAGTGGAAGTGTGTTGAATCAAGAGCAGACAGTAAGCGTCTTTATTATGGACGCTTTATTCTGGCCCCACTTATGAAAGGCCAAGCCGATACAATAGGCATCGCGATGCGAAGAGCTTTACTCGGAGAAATAGAAGGAACATGTATTACACGTGCAAGATCTGAGAAAATACCACACGAATATTCTACCATCGTAGGTATTCAAGAATCTGTACATGAAATTTTAATGAATTTGAAAGAAATTGTATTGAGAAGTAATCTGTATGGAACTCGTAATGCGTCTATTTGTGTCAAGGGTCCTGGGTATGTAACTGCTCAAGACATCATTTTACCGCCCTCTGTAGAAATCGTTGATAATACACAGCATATAGCTAACCTAACAGAACCAATTAATTTGTGTATTCAATTACAAATCGAGAGGAATCGTGGATATCGTATAAAAACGCCAAATAACTTTCAAGACGGCAGTTATCCTATAGATGCTGTATTCATGCCCGTTCGAAATGCGAATCATAGTATTCATTCTTATGTGAATGGGAATGAAAAACAAGAGATACTCTTTATCGAAATATGGACAAATGGAAGTTTAACTCCTAAAGAAGCACTTCATGAAGCCTCCCGAAATTTGATTGATTTAT